TTCCATTTGTGGGAATTTGATGATCTATAAACCGTCCCTAACGAACGATCGGCTCATGTTTGAGCATGATGAATCACTTCGTGCCGACCCGTTGCTAATAAACTTTCCGGCCTCATATGAGAATGGAAAACTGGAGCATTTTCTGCATCGGTGGATGAAGAATCGTAAACATAATAATTTCTGGTTAACCATGTTCCCAGAAAAAAGATACTTTCGAGAAACGACGAGCACGACTGAAGTGGCTATACATACAAATCTATTTACGGATCTATATGCTTCGATTGGAACTGGAAGTTCCAGAACTGGAGGCTGGTATACCACCATAATGAAACTTCCTTTTATTTTTTTTATTTGGATCGGATTTATGTTGGCTTCGTTGGGAGGCTCGCGTAGTTTGTTACGTCAGCTCCAAAAGGATAAGTTGCGTTGGAATCGAGAAAGTTCCGTGGAGTTCATAATTGCATAAAAGGAGTCAAAGTAGTGGCTGCGGCGCGTCGAGGCACTTCTTTGACGGTCCCCGTCCGCCGGCCTGCCGCCCCGCTCTGAAGAATTCATGGGCCTAAGGCGGGCGAGACAAAATGGGCGGGCACTACTAACCAAGCCAAGCCTAGTTCTCGCCGATAAGCGCTGGTAGCTTGCTTCCAAGCCTTGCCTTATATAATAGTTGTGGCCATGGCCCGAAGGAGCCTTAAGCGCTTGTACAATGCTCAAGTCAAGGCTCTGGGCAACGAGTAGGATGGAGCCTTGACTTTCTATTATATTAGTAAAGCGTGCCATATATATTGAGGGAAGGGAAAAGGGGTCTCTTTCCTCGCCCGATTGTAGAGGTCGATCCCCTATCACCTTCGGTGCCCCCTTGTGGTCCTTCTCTTTAGCTTTTCCTCGGCCTTTAGAGCTAGTTGATAGGCCACTTTCCACATCTGATGCATCGAGATTTCATCTTGGATTTATAACCTCAAGCCCTATCAAGCAAGCAAGGGATTCTGCGTCGGATTCGTTCAAGCCATTGCAAATAAACAATTGGTAGAACTCTGCTACTTTTTTTTTAAGGAGTAGGGGCTTTCTTGTACGCTTCTCTCCCTCCTATCCTTTAAAGCGAAGTGAAACCTTTGGAACAAGCTTTGGGTCTAATGTTCGGGTAGAAATTAATCCTGCAACCTCGATCGCATCTTGTCCCATGTACTTCCCTTTGCCTTTCCGCTCACGCCTTGCTTGGACTTGATCCCACCAAATTGAGGCTTTCCCGTGCTCTTCCGAAAGAAGCATCTGGAAATGACTTGTCATGGGCTTATGCGATGAAGAATGATTTGCGCGGGAAAAATTCTTGTGCTTATGTGGATGGGTCGCTCAATTTCCCAAGACTAGAGAAGGGGATTTTCCTACAAAAGATGAAAAGTGCTTAGCTTCAAATGGGATGACTTGTTTACTTCCTTTGAGCCTCATATACACCGTCACCCCTTTTTCGACTGCTAAAGATTAAAAAAAAAAGTAATCTTGATTCTCAGGATGATTCTTCACCTTTCTATCAGTTGCAACATGAAGAACATGCCTTAGCTTATAGGTAAAATAAAGAAAGAAGTGTGCTATACTATTTATTTTATTACCGAAGGCTTAGGCTTCTATGGGACCAGCCGAACATGCTTCGGGACATCGACCCTATGGTCAGAATCTTCAATCTGGAAGCTCTGCTGGTGCATCAGGCCAACGAAACATGTCCAAGATTGCCACTATTGCAAGAAGCCGGGTCACATGATTGCAGACTCTCGAAAGCGGCAGAATGCAAACTCTCGTCGACAGTCAGACACAGCTCATCTTGCCGCTCTCCCAGAGACGCCTACAGAATCGGAAACTTTCCAATCCCCTTACTCCATAGGGCCTCTGAAGCATTACTTCTATGATCTTAGGAGCACTCCCACGCCCGACACAGATAGTTTTACCCCACGACAGCGGAAGCAGATTCAGAGGTTGAATCCGTCTTGTCATATCTCTTCCTCCTCTGCAACAGGTATTTGCTCCCCCTTATGCTTACAACATAGGGGGCTGCTTACTTTCTTCGGGTGCATCGAAGAATATGACTGGTGATTCTTCACTTCTTTCTTCTCTTCGTTCTCTATCTAAGTTCCTTATAGTTTAAACTGCAAACTCCGAGCAATTCCCTCTAACTAGTCTTGGTACTCTCTCTCGTTATCATCGAATATGCTCTGCTCTTTTTCATCTTTCTGTTCTCAGTGAATCTTCTTTCCGGCTTGAAAAAGAAAATGCTTATATTCACTTATCTCCTACCTCCTGTCTTGTAGAGGATCATGCGAGAGGCCTTATGGAGTAAGGGATTGATTGGGAAGGACCGTAGAGTTGGCAAGCTCTCTTTTTGAGAAACTTCGTTTACCTTTTCTGGTGTTGTTTTCTCTACTCCCCTTTTTTTGTTGTGGCATCGTAGATTAGGACATGTCTCCAGCCCAAGACTTAGATATTTTATTTCTACTGGAATGTTGGGGTCTGTACCTAACATTGAGATTTCTACTTGTATGGGTTGCAAGCTGAGAAAAGACTCGGCCCTTCCTTTATTAATATTAAAGACGCTTTTTCTACTTCTTTTTTTGATCTTGTGTCCGAAACCCATTCTGCCTCTCTGTTATCGAAAGGAGGCCGTATATGTCATTTTTGACAGAAGAATGAAAAAATTGACTAAAATCAAGGTTTTCCGTTCTTCTTCTTGAGGTGAATATATCTCCGCTGCCTTCCGAACTCTGCTTGCTTCAACTCACTTCATTTACAAAGCGCTTTCCCAACGATCCTGCCCCCACACTCCTCAGCAGAATGGAGTTGCCGAGCGGAAGCATCGCCATATATTGGAGACAGCTCGCTCTCTCTTGCTCTCCGCTTCTGTCCCTAGTCAATTTTTGGCTGAAGCTGTTTTGACTGCTGTATATTTTTTGAACCGAATACCTTCCTCTGTTATCTCCGGCCTGTCTCTTTTTGAGAGAAAATTTGCTACCCCGCCGGACTATGAAGAGCTTCGAGTCTATCGGGAGAGGATGTGGTGGTAACCCCCGCGGCTTCGTCTAGAGCCGGGCGTCCAGCCGTGTAGGAAGACTCACCCTAGCCACTATAGTATAGCGACCCCGCCCCCAACTCTAGCTGAGAAGCACCCTCCATCCACTTTCCCTTTTCCGCGTGCCCAAAAGCCCGCCCGCCTGGTTTATGAGCCCCTTTCCGATTCCCTCACCCAATCTCATGAGAAGCAAGCCCAGCGGGCCCTGCCTTAACCTGTCCCCGGGCAGCCAGCCCTCACCAGGCTGCTGGGCATTGCTAAATGCTCCGACACGAAGCAAGCTCTCCCGAATACGACAGATGCGGAAGTGGCTAAAAAAGTCGGAAGAAGAAAGTAGTTGGACAACTGTATGCACGAGGGTACATTAGTATTCTGGGAATTGGCAACATTGACAGAAAGGGGAAGAAAAGGGGGTAGGAATAAACTTTTTTAGGTTTAGCTATACTAAAGTAAGTAGTCGGCCTAACCTTCGGTTCCCGTAACTAAGTTTTTCTTTCTTTTTATGTACTTTTTCTTACTTAATTTAGACTTTTTTACTTTTATTGAAGTGTGGGGCAAAGGGCGCCCTCTACTTCTACTTTTAACTAAACGCGAACAGCCGGCATTGCAAGCAAATATAGAGCCCCCACCCGTTTGAGTCGTTTCGAGCCGGAAAGCGTACCGGCAGTTTGAGTCGCGAAAGGGCCGCTTGCTTAATTATTATATTATTTTAATAAATAATAGATATAGAATATTCTATATCTATCTATCAACAATAAGAAAAGAAAATCATTTTTTTTTTTTTCTAATTGTTCATTCCTGGGAAGAGGAAGAAGCAGATAGAGCAAAGGCCCCCTTTCCGTCCGCTCTTCCCGAAGTGAGCAAATTGCATGTAGAGATCCGTAGGGGCTTATAGTTTAATTGGTTGAAACGTACCGCTCATAACGGTTATATTGTAGGTTCGAGCCCTACTAAGCCTACCACCCCTTCTCTTCACCCGATATAAGGCAGGCGAAGTCCCCGCCACCCTGCAGATCTCAATCTAGCGACGGCACCTGGAACCACACTGCTGCCGCTGCCCTTCGGGCACACCTCCTACGCTTACCAGTCACCTACGCTCTTGCAGCATGCCCCCTTCGGGCAATACTACTTTCGTAATACGCGAAGCAGCTGAGCGATAGCTCTTCGATCGCTATATTCTCGCGATGGCGAAGGATCGAAGATCTTCGCGAGACGGCCCATGAATCAATCTCGAGAATCGAGCATGGGGCTTGAAGACCCTACCGCATTCCGGCCCCGGGGCCTTCAATTGGTCCTTTCTCTCTTCTCTTTTACCAGTGAGTGGTGAGTTTCCTTTCTAGGTAGGTACCTCTTGGATTCGGAGTTTGTTCCAACATCTGCCACACGTGAGATCCTGATCGTCTTTCTCCCAGTGTTGTTGCCTGCTGGGGGAAGGAAAGTGGGGTTTCCTACCAGGGCCGGAGAAGGTCAAACTCTGGGTCTGGGCGGGCTGCCAGGTTTCGCCTACGCTACGGTTTCACAAGATTGAACCTTTTTTGTTCAACCGAAGTTAAGGAGTTCCAGAGCACGAGGGAATGGGCTCTCATTCCCGGGACCGCCTCGTCTATGTACTCGGCCCCCCCGATTGCTTGAAGATGCGCGCGCGATACGATAAAGGGCCCCAGGGTTGGAACCAATGAAAAGCCAGGGTAGAGCCTCGGAGCCGGCCCAAGCGAAGATCGGCACTCGAAGGCTTGAGGAGCAGCCCGCCAAAGGGAAAGTCGTGGAGACGGCAGACCGGGAGGTTACAATTTGAGTTTTCCTGTTTAAATTTCCGGGAGTGAATGTAGGAAGTGCAGATGGTGGATCAGGTGTGAACATTCAACCAAAGGCGTCTTGGAGATCGACAATAGCTAAGCATTGCGGCCATCACAGTTCAAGCTACGTATGGCTGGCGTACAACCTACGG